GGCATTTTCCTTTGATCCAATTTTTTTTTTTTCCTTATCATTCAGGAAAGCTAAGAAAATCTCAGGGTAACACACATTCTCTAAAATTTGTCGTAGATTCAAACCCATAGCTGATGATAGAACTAGAATAGATATTTTCTGTTTCCTACTCATGCGGGCCCATATCCTTGCTTTTCTATCAATCTCTAATTCTATTCTCCCCCCCCAATCTGATATTATAGTCCCAATATAGACCGAAATTCCGTTATGATCCAATTCTGAGCGGTAATAAATACCGGGGCTTTGCAATATTTGATTGATTACAATTCGGTATATTCCATTTATTATAAAAGTTCCTAGGGAATTCATTAAAGGAATGTTTCCAATAAAAATTTTTTGTTCTTGTATATCCTTACTGTTTTTCCAAATTAATCCCGCGGATACATATAATTCAGAAGAATATGTAAGTGATTCATATACAGCATCTCCTTCTTTTATCAATGGTTCGACTAATTGATATGTTTCCACAAATAATTGAAATTCAATTTCTTGATCTGTATCTTTAATTTTTGGAAACTTAGAAAACTCTTCTGTTAAGCCCTGATCAATGAACCTACAAAATCCTTCAAATTGGATTTGATTAAATCCAGGTATTGTAGACATTCCCTCGTTTACATCCTCGAGCATTTTAAATTTCCCGTTTATTAACTATTTTTAAAATCTCATTATTGGATCGTGCCTCATTCAATTCAATTATATAGATCGATCTAGCAATGATAGAATTTTTATTCTGTTTACAGAATCGCATAAAATTTTATCTAACTCCATAGATGGATATGGAATGTATGAAATACATATGAACGGTGGAATAAAGATAATTTTATACTCAAATTCGAATTTGCAAGAAATACAACTGGAAAGGGGTTGAGAAATTACACTTAACTTCGACTTAGGAAATTTTGTATAGAATAGCAAAACAAAACGTGATTTAATTTCTACCATTATTATGATATTACATATTCCAATATGATTGGAATATCCCTAAAATAAATGGATATGGATTCAGGATTTCATCTTTCGATGGGATAAAGAACCAATAATCAGAAACACTAGAAAGTTTCTTTTTTTTAAGACTTAGTTAGCTTTTTCGTGGATTTCTTTGTTTAATTCAAAAAAAAAATTGCATATACATAGAAAAGATGTATTTTTATTTATTTGTATATATTTTCGATTTATATATTATATATATATATATATATTTTTTTTTATATATTTTCGATTTATATATTATATATAATTATATATAAATATATAATTATATATAATTATTTTATATATATTCGATTCTAATTATTTCTAATTATATAGAATATTCTAATTATAGAGAATATATAAAAGAATATATAAACAAAACTGTTGAAGTGCATAAGAAGGCTTATTAAGCATATCCAGATAGAACTAGATAGAGCTATGTATATATTCCTGTCTCCCCCTTTACTGCAGTTCCATTTTTGACAGCACATTTTGATAGAGGAATTATAGACAGATAAGATATCAGATTAGCTATCTGTGTAAAATTTTATGTTCTAGTTCTAGGATATACCCATAATTGGTGTTATAATTCAAATTGAGAATAATTTTGTATTGAAAAGAATCAATACTGATTGGTTAGGTATCCATTTTTTTTTTTTCTGATATCATTACGATATCATTAAGATTAGGGAAATACAATTTTCGATTCAAATCCACGAATCGTTCGTAAATTCACAGTCAATAGTTAATGGTTCAAATTTGTCCTTAATTTTGTCTTTTGTGAAAGAAAAGTCACTTTTTTATTTCATATAGAAAGCAGAAAGAATTTTAATAGTGTATGTTTTGAAATACTATACAAAATTAATTGAAAAAATAAATCCAATCAAAAAATAAAAAAAAAAAGAAGGATTTATTTTTCGGAATTTTGGAAAGGGATTAAAAAAAATGGGATTCACGGTGCAAGTACAAAAAAAAAGAGTCCCCCTTTCCAAAATAAAGGAGGACGATATTTTTGTCTATTTTGTGTCGTCTTGGCGGCATGGCCGAGTGGTAAGGCGGGGGACTGCAAATCCTTTTTCCCCAGTTCAAATCCGGGTGTCGCCTCATCAACAAAAGACGCAAAGTACCTTATTCCCTTTTGCTGATATAATTTGTTGAATTTTCCCCCAACAGAAGCACGCGGAGGAAAAGTCACCTTGATACTTCCAAGGGTCTTACTGTTTATTTTGTTTGTACTAAAAGTTTTTCAGTCATCATATAAAAACTTCTTAAAATTAATTGGCTTTTTTGGAGTGTTTCATCAATATATTGAAGATATTTTTTTTGACTCTGCGCCAGCGATTCTACTATTATTAGTATTAGTGAACAATAATAGAAAACTTCCTTAAATAGAAAAATTCATTAATAAAAAATTCCTTCATATTCATAAAGATAGAGGACATAATTCACATGGATATAGTAAGTCTCGCTTGGGCTGCTTTAATGGTAGTCTTTACATTTTCCCTTTCACTCGTAGTATGGGGAAGAAGTGGACTCTAGGGGTACTACTAATTGAGTTGAGAAATCAAACTGTATCAATTGTTTTATACATTATTCTGCAAAGATTTTAAACTTTAACTCTTGTTTAAATTCAATTTAATTGAATTTAAAATATCTTCATTTCAAAATTCTATATCTATATTGGATTTGAGTGAAGTAATCTATTCTATGAATAATATATGAATAATACCCTTTTCTTTTAATTTAATCAAACAAATATTTCAATGATTGTGGTGTTCATATTTCCAAAGTAAAACGAATACAAATGATAGGAAATTGATTCCAACCAAATTTTTCCTAAATTATCTATTTCGATAAAGTGGTTCTTACCAGAGTTATATATCAACAATGAGGTGAGGGGGAAGGGATCGCCCTCCCTTTTTTTGTTTGTCTCTTTCCTGTTCAAAGAGAAAAAAAGTACTTCTTTTATTAACTATTAAATAGTTATTGGTTCTTAAATATTCAAAGTGATTAAAATTAAGTGACTTTTCCATGGGAAATAAGATATTTTCTTGCTTAGTTTATTATTTGTTTTATTCTTTTATAAAATTGATTTATGCTATACCTTATTTTATTAACTTGACTTATTTCATATCATGATTCAAGGATTAAAAACGGGCAGGGTTTACTAATCCTTTGTTTTGTTGAAACCTTAAAAGTTTTTATAGAACTCCTTTCCTTGGATGATCTGTCAACTGCTCGATCAATTCTTTCTTCGAAATTAAAAAAAAAGATTTCTTGATTTTCTTTTATTAAAATTAATAATTAATATTACTATATGTTCAGATTTTTTACTTTTTTTTTTATTGATTTTATTCTTTCAGTGGATGTTGGGATTCATATTGAAAATAATCAGAACTATAGGAATTAGAATAATAAAAGTAAGAACTGCCTTTCGATTTCGACTATTTCAGATTAATTAGAATCAACACAAATAGATGAAGAAATAGAATTGGGACATTATGTACATTCCATATCGAGAATTGATATCTAGATATATCAATATGAGATTCTAGATTAATCTATATCTATACTAAACCTATATCTTCATACAGTATAACTTTATACATTTTCATACAGTATAACTTTATACATTAGAATACCAAAAATGGGTAGTATGATAGAAAAAAAAAAAGATTTCTTTCTATCATACTATGGGATCTCATAGAATACTGCTAATTCTAGTCTATTTATTTCATCTAAAACGAAAACTAGTAATCCTTTTCATTTTATTCCGTCAATCATTGATAAGAACTAAGAAGTCAAGTTTCATTCAAATTAATCACCTTGACTAAGACTAACTGTTTTTACGTATATTATAAGTAAAAAAGCAGTAGGAACTAGAATAAACAATGCAGTAGCAATAAATGCAAGAATATTTACTTCCATAATCTCATCGTTTCTTTCATTTTTCTTTACTTCGCAAAAACTCGGGATTAAATCCCATAGAGATACTAAATCTTTCGCCTCTACTCTAAATTCAATGGGATGAATTCCATCTCGATGATATTGAATTGGATCAATATCATGAATAACAATATCTGAGCTATCAAATCGCTTCATTGTCGAGAATTCAATAGTATAACATAGAAAGATTGTTTATCCATACCGAATTTAAAAACAGATTCTTGATTCAATTGCAAATTTATTTACTTTACTTTTTTTAATTTTTCATATTCTTTTCTCGAAAAAATAAAAAATTCTTGACTTCTTTGTACAATCATGGGAGACGTATCATGTAACCACCTTTCCTTTCCACTTAGATTGGTTACAACCAAACCCAAACAAAAGTGCGCAATTTGAAATTTGAATGAGATTAGACAAAATCGGAGCCAAGAAAAAAGATACTTAAAAAAAAAAGGATTCTATCAAAGAAATTAAATTCATTTTGTATCGTACAAATCCGATTTTTTTGTGTGATTTATTTGTGTTGTGTATGGGGCTACCGGAAAAGATATGGTACTCGATTCGATTTCATTATACAGGTCAGGAGTAATCGAAAAATCCAAACTAAGTAGAGTATCTTTTTAAATCTTGAATATGACGCTACCAATAATTGTACTAATTCACATATGTTTCGATTAATCAGTACTAGTTGAAAAAAGAAAAAAAAAATGAAATAGTTAAATCTTAATTATGTATAGTTAAATCTTAATTATGTAACTATTAAGTAACTATTAATTATGTTTATGTAACTATTTAATATGTAAATATTAAAATATTAATAATTTAAAATAATTAATTTAATAATTTTATTTAATAATATAAATTCCATAATATTAATAAATTAAATATTCAAAATATTCAAATTAAATTGAATAGTAAATAAAATTTCAAATTAACTAGAATTTGTATAAAAAATATTTAAATAGAATTAAATAAGAATTAAATATAGAAATATTAAATAAATAAGTCATAAGAATTAAGTAATAAGAATAAATAAATAAAAAAAAAAAAAAGAAGTATCCCCTTGGGAATGAAAATGAAATTGTGCTATTTGCTCCCCTTTCGCAGAAGGGGGAGATATGAGTTGATGTATTTGTTTTATTCCATTTTTTTTTTTAATATTATTAGATCCGTCGGGACTGACGGGGCTCGAACCCGCAGCTTCCGCCTTGACAGGGCGGTGCTCTGACCAATTGAACTACAATCCCCGGGAAATGCAATAAAATGTACAGCATACATATTATTATGATTTCATTCAAACCCTTTTTTATATTTATATTTCGATTTTCGATTGAAATCAACGCCTTGGAACAGAAAGGGGAGTGTGATATTCACATGGATATACACTTTAATGATACAAAAGGACAGGGATTGCTAGTAATCTTTTCATTATTTCAAATCAAAATCGAATAAAAAAAAATCTTTCAATGTAAAAAAAAAAAAAAAGACTCTTTTTTCTTTACATTACTCTTTATTCTTAGACTTTATACTTACAAATCCGGATCTGAGTCTAGATGATTAGCAAGATCAGAATTTTGAGAAAAAAAAGAAATAAAACAAATAAAATAAAGAACAAGTAGAGATATATCCGAACTTTTTCCTTTTTTTCGTATCAGGCATTTCGCGAGAACAAGGGGCTTATTTCATGGCAGATCAGTGAATTATTGGGCCGAGCTGGATTTGAACCAGCGTAGACATATTGCCAACGAATTTACAGTCCGTCCCCATTAACCGCTCGGGCATCGACCCAGGAAGAATCAATTCCAGATTTTTTTATTAAAAAAAAAAAAAAGAATCCACGATCCCCTTCCGTTCGTAATACCCTACCCCCAGGGGAAGTCGAATCCCCGTTGCCTCCTTGAAAGAGAGATGTCCTGAACCACTAGACGATGGGGGCACATTTGCCCGACCGCCAGCATACTATGTTCATAGTATGAACAGTTTTTTGAAATTGTCAATATAAGAAAATGGTATGACTCGATTTGAAGAATCTTTGCCCCTTTCAGATTACATAGAATTTTTTTATTCTTATATTAAGATTCATTCTAATCGCCATTATCCATTATAGGCCATTATCGATTAGAATAATTTCATTTTAATTTAATAATTAGAATATAATAATTCTAATCGATAATACTAATTTCAAATTCTAATTAAATAATTTATTTAATAAAAATTTAATTAATATTCTATTAGAATATAATATTCTAATATAATATAATTTCTAATATAGTTACTTACTTTTTCTAGATTTAGAGATTGAATTTCTAATCTAGTTTCATAGATCTATCTTATCCACATAGTAGATCATTCAAGAATTCAATCAAATGAGCCCCTTTAACTCAGTGGTAGAGTAACGCCATGGTAAGGCGTAAGTCATCGGTTCAAATCCGATAAGGGGCTTTGGCGTTTTTTCATAAAACCAGCGGTAGTATTCCTATTTGAAGAGGGAATAGAAGTTGCTATTTTCGAAATAGAATATATACTATTCTAGTTATAGTATAGTATTTCGAATATATATTATTAGAATTCTAGAGTATTCTTTAGAATATATAATATTAGTCTATTTTTTTTTATCTAGTTATTTATAGAGTTAGAAAGTTTAGTTAGAAGGTTGAACATTTGTTTATTATATTAGAATAGAAATAGAATATAGAAATATAATGAATAATTCAATAAATGAGAAATTATCTCTTAAATCGCCAAATTTCCTTCTTTTCCATAAATCAATCGTCAAAATTGGATTCGAAATCAATAAAAGTAAGTGGACCTAACCTATTGCATCATGACTATATCTACTATTCTGATATTCAAATTCGATATAGATGAAATTGAAAGAGTAGCTACGCTTTTTCTTTCATTTTGATATTTCTTTTTGAACTCCGAAAAAAAAAAAAAATCTGTCGATATTTCTGATTTAATCTTCTTGCTCCTAATTATTCTATCTAATTATTTTATTTCTATAAGGAATAAATCACTATTCCCTTTCTCCATAGAAAAGTTTATTCGAAGTCATCAGATAAGACATAGAAAAGACTTTTTTAATATCTTTTTTTGATTCCAGAACATAAGATCAATATCAATTTCTATTGATATTGAATTTCTACCTAATAGAAGATTTATATATAATAAGCCTAATAGAAATATAATAAGCCTAATAGAAAATTTATATATAATAACATTGATATATCTATCAGATCATGACTTCATGTACCGCATATTTTCATATCAATACATACAATATCTTTTCCGACAATCTAATCTATTCTAGATTAGAGAAAAATACTTTCATTTCAAAATACTTTCATTAAAACATTAAAAGTTTTCTATTTTAATATTGTTATTTTAATATTGTATTGAATTTAATAATAGGCAAATCCACTCTCTTTCGTCTTTTCTGACAGATAGACAGATAGAAAGTAAATAGAACAAATATTCGAAGTTTTTTAACTTGCAAAATATTTTCTTTTTATCTGAATCGGAAAGAAAACAAAATAGAACAAA